AGAGATCCGAGTGAATGGAAAGGAAAAAACAAAGGATGAATTCCACTTTACAGAGACACGCTATAACAACAGCCCAGTTTATAAAGGCCTCTTCTGGTTTGAAAAACCTCTTCTGACCTTTCTTTTCGATTATAAACGATGGAATCGCCCATTACGATACATAAAAAATAATAGATTTGAAAGGACTGCAAGAAAAGAAATGTCACAATATTTTTTTTTTACATGCCGAAGTGATGGAAAAGAAAGAATCTCTTTTACGTATCCGCCTAGTTTGTCAACTTTTGGAGAAATGATACAAAGAAGGATGTCCTTGCCCACACTAGAAAAACTCTCTTCGGATGAACTGTACAATCATTGGGTTTATACTAACCAACACAAAAATAACAACTTAAACACCGAGTTTTTAAATAGAATTGAGGCTCTAGATACGGGATTTTTTTCTCTAGATATACTCGAAAAAAGTACGAGATTGTGTAATGATAAGACTAGAAAAGATTACTTGCCTAAAATGTATGATCCCATTTTGAATGGGTCATATCGTGGAACAATAAAAAAAAATTTTTCACCTTCAATCATAAATAAAATTTCGTTAGAAAATTTCATAGAGACAATGGAAATTAATAAGATTCATAGTATTCTTCTTCCTGATACTGATTACCAAGAGTTTGAACAGAAAATAGGCCGATTTGATAAAAAAACTTTTTCAGCGGAAAATCGTCATTTCTTTACTTTAATCAGTAATTTTGATAGAGAATCGGGATCGAGTTTAAATTTGAAGGGCCTCTCTTTATTTTCAGAAAAAGAACAAGGAAGGATTGGTTCAGAAAAAAGAGCCAAATTTTTAAAATTTGTATTGAATACAATTCTAACCAGCCCTAATGGTCAAAAAACAAAACAAAAATTTGTAATAAAAGAAATCAGTAAAAAAATTCCTCGATGGTCATACAAACTTATTACCGAGTTGGAATTCCTGTCGGGCACAGCTCACGAAGGCCTACCGTTGGATTATCATATACGTTCAAGAAAAAGAGATCGTGTAATAATTTACAAACCTACCAAACATAGTCGCAAAACAAGTGTCAAAAATTGGGTGTCTATTAGAGACTTTTCGGAAGAATCAGATTTTCGTCGAGAATTCATCAAAGGTTCTATGCGTGCTCAAAGACGTAAAACTTTTATTTCGAAACTGTTTCAAGCAAATGTGCATTCCCCTCTTTTTTTGGACAGAATAAAAAAATCCCCCCTTTTTTCTTTTAATATTCCCGAACTGATTGAATTTTTTTTTAGAGCTTTTAAAAGTAAAGGAATAGGATTGAAAGATTATACAGAAGAAAACCAAAAAATACAAAAGGAGGAAGAGAACAAAATAAAAGAAAAAGCGTGGAAAAAAATCACGGAGGCCTGGGATTTCATTCCATATCCGCAAGCAACAAGAAGTTTAATATTAATAATTCAATCAATTTTTAGGAAATATTTTTTATTACCTTCATTGATAATAGTAAAAAATATTGGACGTATCTTATTATCCCAACCCCCCGAGTGGGCTGAAGATTTCGATGGATGGAATAGAGAAAAGCATATTATATGTACCAATAATGGTGTTCAATTACCAGAACTAGAACTTCCAAAAAAATGGTTTAAAGAGGGTATTCAGATAAAAATAGTATTTCCTTTCTATTTGAAACCCTGGCACAGATCTAAATCAAGGCCTTATTTTTCTTCTTATAAAGATTTAAAAAAAGAACAACAAAAGTTTAGTTTTTTAACGGCTTGGGGAGCACAAACAAACCGACCCTTTGGGTCTGTCCCCCCCCAACCTTCCTTTTTTAAGCCTATTTTTAAAAAACTAAAAAAAGAAATGCGAAAAAAAAAAAAATTTTTTAAAGTTCTAAACGTTTTAAAAGAAAGAACCCAATTGTTTGTCCAAGAATCAAAAGAAACAAAACAGGGGGTTATCAAAAACGTTTTATTTTTTTTTCTAAAAAGAATAAAAAAAGGACTCTCAAAAGTAAATCCAATTCTATTTTTTAGATTGAGAAAAATGCATGAATCCAGTAAAACTAACCAAGAACAAAATTATATAATCAGCAATCAGACAATTCACGACTCGTTTAGTAAAATGAAATCTACTGATAATACAAATTATTCACTTCGAGAAAAAACAATCAAAAATATAACTGATAGAACAAGGACAATCAGAAATAAAACAAAGAGTCTTACGAAAGAAAAAAACAGTAACGCCAAGAAAAAAAGAAATCCTAACAAAACAAGTTATAATGTAAAAGTAAAACTGACAAAAAATCTTTTGAAAAATTTTAAAATAAAAAGAAGAAGCACTCGATTAATCTGCCAATTACAAAAATTTCAAAAGATTTTAATTAAAAGAATGTATATAGATACCCTTCTATGTATCATTAATATTGCCAGAATTCCTACACAACTTGTTCTCGCATCAAGAATTTTTTATTTTTATAAATCCATTTACAATACTAAAACTAACCAAGAAATAAAAAATAAAAAAAACAAAAAAGAAATTCAATATATTTCGACTCTAAAAAGGGCGCTTTACAATATTAAAGTTAGTAATAGAACTTCACATCTTTTTTTTGACTTATCTTGCTTATCGCAAGCATATGTATTTTACAAATTATCACAAACCCGAGTTATTCATTTGTATAAGTTAAGATGTATTCTTGACTCTCACGGAACATCTTTTTTTCGTAAAACTCCAATAAAGAATTCTTTTGTAACACAAAGAATATTTCATTCCGAATTAAGACATAAGAAATTTTCAAGTTGTGAAACGAGTCAATGGAAAAACTGGTTAAGAGGTCATCATCAATACAATTTATCTCAGATTAAATGGTCTGGATTAATACCACAAAAATGGAGAACTGAAATTAATGAAAGCGGTATAACCAAAAATAAAGATTTAAAAAAATGGAATTCATATGAAAAAGAACTAGTACTCTCCGACAAAAAAGAAAAAGATTTTAAAGTCTATCCATTACCAAACCAAAAATATAATTTTTCAAAATACTATAGATACGATCTTTTATCATATAAATTTATTAATTCTAAAATGAGTAAGGCCTCATATATTATTTATGGATCACCATCAGAATCAGAATTAAATAACAACCAAAAGATTACTTTTAATTACAACAATTATAAACAAAAATTCTTTAAAAGCCTGGAGGAAATTCCTACCAATAATTATCTAGAAAGGGGCAATCTTATGTATATGCAAACAAATCCAGATATAAAATATTTTGATTGGAAAATTATAAATTTTTATCTAAGACAAAAAATCGATATGGAGCCCTGGACAAAAATGGATTATAACAGTAATAGAAATACTAAGATTGGAAGGAAGAATTACCCCAAAATGGAGAAAATAGCTAAAAACGCTCTTTTTTATCTGACGATTCCTGAAGATTCAGAAAGAAATACGATCAATGACAAGAAACTTTTTTTTGATTGGATGGAAATGAATGAAGAAATACTAAACCCCATATCAATATCAACGAATATGAAACTTCCCTTCTTTCCAGAATTTGTGCCACTTTATAATGTATACAAAACCAAACCGTGGATTATACCAAGCAAATTACTTCTTTTAAATTTGAATAAAAAAAGAAATGAAAATAAAAAATTCCATTTTTTTAGACCATCGAATGAAAAAATATATTTTGAAATAATGAATCAAAATCAAGAAAAAAAAGAACCCTCAGGCCGAAAAGGTCTTAGATCCTATGCACAAAACCAAGGTAAAACGAAAAAACAATCCAAGATGCGGAATAAGATGAGACCAGAAATAATTTTCTTACGCAAACACTATTTGCTTTTTCAATGGATAATAGACGATGGTTTAATTCCGAAGTTCACTGAAAGAATGATCAATAATATCAAAATATATTGTTATTTGCTTGGACTGAGAAATCCAAGAGATACTACTATATCGTCTATTCAAAGGAAAGAAATAAATCTGGATATAATGGTAATTCGGAATAAATTTACTCCTATAGAATTGAATAAAAAGGGGATATTTCTTATCGAACCGATTCGTTTGTCTGTAAAAAACGACGGATACTTTATTATGTATCAAACGATAATTATTTCGTTGGTTCATAAGAGTAAGTACCAAACTCCTCAAAGAAATCGACAAAAAAGATATTTCACTAAGAATAAATTGGATGAATCTATTACAAGATATCAAAAAATAACTAAAAATATAGACAACAAATCTTATGATTTTATTCTTCCTGAAAATATTTTATCGTCTAGACGTCGTAGAGAATTGAGAATTCTCATTTTTTTCAATTCAAAAAATAGAAAAGGTGTGGATAGAAATCGAGTATTTTGTAACACAAAAAACATAAAAAGTGGGAATCTTTTTTTGGATCAAAGTAAACATTTTGATATAGATAAAAACGAATTAATTCAATTAAAGTTTTTTCTTTGGCCCAATTATCGATTAGAAGACTTGGCTTGTATGAATCGATATTGGTTTGCTACCAATAATGGAAACCTTTTTAGTATATTACGAATATATCCACAATCAAAAAAAATAGGTTGATGGTACATTTTTCATATCTATTATGTACCATATATATACAAAAGCAAACAGATGCACATATGCCCTAGCTTACATATTAGTTTAAAATATATATATAGATCAATTTTTTAGTTAATACTAAATCAATGACGTATCAATTTGTTTGGATAAAATCTATAAACGAATCAACGGAATCTTCCTAATTTTAGGTCTAAATTTTTCGACGTTGTGAGTGTAAAAAAGTACCATCCCCTCTTATCCCTGCCCAAAGAAAATTAAAAATTTGATTAATAAAATCAGGAGTCCAGAAAAAAATTATAATTTTTGTGTATACTAATTACTACATTAAAATGACTGATATTATTATTATTACTGATCGATAAAATATAAGATATATATGTAAATTAAATTAAATAAAAGGATAATAAAAACTTTTTATGATAAAAAAAAAATTGAGTGTAATTTTTTTGACAGAGGAAAACAAAGACAACAAGGGATCCGTTGAATTTCAAGTAGTGAGTTTCACAAATAGGATACGGAGACTTACTTCACATTTGGAATTGCACAAAAAAGACTATTTATCTCAGAGAGGTCTGCGTAAAGTTCTAGGAAAACGTCAACGGCTGCTGGCCTATTTGTCAAAAAAAAATAAAGTACGTTATAAAGAATTAATTGGCCGGTTGGATATTCGAGAAACAAAAAATCATTAATTTGAAGAGTTGTTTTGCATTTTCGCTTAAATTTTGATGAACTTCTTTTCGCTTTCAGCAATTCATGGAAAAATGAATCGAAAAAAAAAAACCTATGACTGCACCAGCTATACGAAATGACCTTATGATAGTAAATATGGGTCCTCAGCACCCATCAATGCACGGCGTTCTTCGACTCATTGTTACTCTAGATGGTGAAGATGTTATTGACTGTGAACCGATATTGGGTTATTTACATAGAGGGATGGAAAAAATTGCGGAAAACCGAACAATTATACAATATTTACCTTATGTAACACGTTGGGATTATTTAGCTACTATGTTCACAGAAGCAATAACTGTAAATGGTCCAGAGCAGTTAGGCAATATTCAAGTGCCTAAAAGGGCCAGCTATGTCAGAGTTATTATGTTGGAGTTAAGTCGTATAGCTTCGCATTTATTATGGCTTGGCCCTTTTATGGCAGATATTGGTGCACAGACGCCCTTCTTCTATATTTTTCGAGAAAGAGAATTGATATATGACCTATTCGAAGCTGCCACCGGTATGCGAATGATGCATAATTATTTTCGTATCGGGGGGGTTGCTGCTGATTTACCTTATGGCTGGATAGATAAATGTTTGGATTTTTGTGATTATTTTTTAACAAGAGTTACTGAATATCAAAGACTTATTACACGGAATCCAATTTTTTTAGAGCGAGTTGAGGGAATAGGCATTATTGGCGGAGAGGAGGCAATAAATTGGGGTTTATCAGGACCAATGCTACGAGCTTCTGGAATACCATGGGATCTTCGTAAGGTTGATCATTATGAGTCTTACGATGAATTTGATTGGAGAGTTCAATGGCAAAAAGAGGGGGATTCGTTAGCTCGTTATTTAGTACGAATTAGTGAAATGACAGAATCAATAAAAATTATTCAACAGGCTTTAGAAGGAATTCCGGGGGGTCCCTATGAGAATTTAGAAATCCGGCGCTTTGATAAAGTACAGGATCCCGAATGGAATGATTTTGACTATCGCTTTATCAGTAAAAAACCTTCTCCTACTTTTGAATTGTCAAAACAAGAACTTTATGTAAGAGTAGAAGCCCCAAAAGGAGAATTAGGAATTTTTCTGATAGGAGATAAGGGTGTTTTTCCTTGGAGATGGAAAATCCGACCGCCAGGTTTTATCAATTTGCAAATCCTTCCTCAGTTAGTTAAAAGAATGAAATTGGCTGATATTATGACGATACTAGGTAGCATAGATATCATTATGGGAGAAGTTGATCGTTAAAATGATAATAGATACAACAGAAATACAAGCTATCAATTCTTTTTTTAGATTGGAATCCTTAAAAGAGGTATATGGGATCATATGGATGCTTATCCCTATTTTTACTCCTGTATTAGGAATCACAATAGGTGTACTAGTAATCGTTTGGCTAGAAAGAGAAATATCCGCAGGGATACAACAACGTATTGGACCTGAATACGCCGGGCCTTTGGGAATTTTGCAAGCTTTAGCAGATGGTACAAAATTACTTTTCAAAGAGAATCTTCTTCCATCAAGAGGAGATATTCGTCTATTCAGTATTGGACCATCCATAGCAGTCACATCAATTCTACTAAGTTTTTTAGTAATTCCTTTTGGATATCACCTTGTTTTATCGGATTTAAATATTGGTGTTTTTTTATGGATTGCCTTTTCAAGTATTGCTCCCGTGGGCCTTCTTATGTCAGGTTATGGATCAAATAATAAATATTCCTTTTTAGGTGGTTTACGGGCTGCTGCTCAATCAATTAGTTATGAAATACCATTAAATCTATGTGTGTTATCAATATCTCTACGTGTGATTCGTTGAGACATCAAATTTCCTCTATTTATTTTCTTTATATTTTCTTTATAGAAAGGAAATTTCATGAGTTGAATATATAGATATTTTTAAATTTTTTATTCATCATTCGGGTTGATGAACAAAAACAGATAGTTCTATGAGTGAAAAAAACGGCTTCTTATTTTGCAGTAAAAAGATTCAGTCTCATTTCCTATGTACAAGAGTTCAGTGAAAGTAAACATAAGCATTATAGACTGTTTACCCCAAGATTGAGTGATTAGTCATCATGACTTGAAGCGGGTTCAAAAGAGCAACTGTCTAGGGATTTTACTAGTTAGAATTATTAGCATACATGTATTAGCCTTAAGGGGTATTTTTGACCAAAAAAAGTGGATAGTTAGGAACACCAAGGTAC